CCTCTTAGAAAAAAAAAATGACATATTTCAAGTTGATTAAAATTTCATGTTATTCCGTTAACCGTCAATAGAATATAAATTCCATCAGTGCTAGATCATCTATCTAATTCGATGAAGACTAAGCCAATAATGTAATGGGATTTTGCGAGAAATGGGAAATTCAAGAAAAATGCTCCGGGATAGAAATGAGGGAATGTTTACAATATCTGGGTTGAATCAGATACAATTTGAAGGATTTTGCAGGTTCATTGATCAGGGTTTGACAGAAGAACTTTCGAACTTTCCAAAAATTGAAAATCCAGATCAAATCATTGAATTTCAATTATTTATGGAAAGATATCACTTGGTAGAACCGTTGATAAAAGAAAGAGATGCCGCGTATGAATCACTTACATATTCTTCTGACTTCTATGTATCCGCGGGACTCATTTGGAAAACTAGTTACAGATCAAAAAGATATTAATTTCATATAATAAAGATATTCAGTCTATATTTTATTCCTATAAATATAAAAAAAATAGGAAGTCTATTGGCTCTTTAATGCCAATAGAAAACAAAAAAAACAACCAAAGGAGGTTTTGACATGATTACCATTTTTCAATCGTTAGGATCCTTTTGCCTAAAGCTAATCAATTCGGCCGTTGGGGTCGGACTATATTTTGGCTTATTGACTACATTTACCAACATAAGGCCTTCTTATCTCTTCCTTATCATTGACGAAACCGAGAAGAGGGTAGCAGTAATAACTGGTTTGATTCTGGGACAGCTCGTGAGGTTCATATCGATCTATAATGCGCCTCTGCATCTACTATTGGGTAGACCTCATACAACAACTTTTCTATTTGTACCGTATTTTTTTGTTTATTTTTTATTCAACAATTTGGGCTGTCCTTACAGGACCAAAAGCAATTTAGAATTTTTCCTGAATAGTCTCATTTTTCAATTAGCCAACCAGTTTCTTTTACCAAGTCCAACGTTAGCCAGATTAATCAACATTTATCTGTTTCGATGCAACAATAAGATCGTATTTTTAACAAGTAGTTTTGTTGGTTGGCTAATTGGTCAAATTTGTTTCCTTTTAGTTATGAAAAGATTATTCGCCTGGATACGGAAATCTATTTTCAGGAGATCTGAGAAGGACCTTGTGTCAAAATTGAATAAGTACATTACTAAGTACCTTGGGGCAGAATTTCAGTCGCTTTTGGCCCAATTTCAATACCGTGTGTCAGAATTGAATAAGTACATTAAGGCAAAATTAAATAAGTACAGTAATAAGATTTATGAGTACCTTCTTAAATCCTTTGGATCAGAAATTGAAGCACTTGCGGCAAACTATCGGTGGCTTGTAGCCGAATTTCAGTACTTGCTGTTCGTAGACTTGATGAGAAACATGGGTCGGGTCTTTAATATTGTCTTATATATTATCTTTCTCAGCTTTTTAAGCCGAATGCCGGTATCCAGTTTGACTTTTCCAATGAACCATTTAAATAAACTGAACCGAGTACCAGTAATGGGAGACAAAGAGATAGAAACACAAAGACAACTAGCTTACACTCCCGAAGGGGAGGAGGAGGATCAACAAAAACAGGAGGGATTCAAATTCAAGCTAGATTTTCCTTTCAGGTGGTGCGCATTGGATCGGGATGCAGAGCCAGATCAAGAATGCCACGAACCGTTTGAAAGAGATCTTGCGATCCTTTTTTTCGATTCTAACCGATGGACTCGTCCATTACGATACCTAGGCAATGAGCACTTTCCGGGGGGTGCGGTAAGACAGGAAGCCTCACAATATTTTTTTGATACATGCCGAAGTGATGGAAAAGAAAGAATAGCTTTTACATATCCTCCTAGTTTTTCTATTTTGAAGGAAATGATGAAAAGGAAGAGACCTTCGTCCATAGTAGAAACACCCTCCTTTGATGAACTAGACAAAGATTGGGTTGATAAGAACAAACAAAAAAAAAACAACTTAAATAATGAGTTTAGAAAGAGAATTGAGGCTCTAGACACGGGATTTCTTTTCAAAGATATACTCGAAAAAAGGACTAGGGTTTGTACTGATAAAACTAAAAAAACCTGCCTACCAACAAAGTATGATCCTTTTTTGAATGGGCCCGGTCGTGGAAGCATTAAAAGATTGAATAATAGTTGTGAAAGACCCGAAGTTGAAACTTATCTACCTACTAGTGAAAGCGAAATGAATGCACTGCTTAAAGGTAAGAAAACGAAGGGGGATGTAATGCGTATAATTCGTAAAGAGCAATCTTATAAAATAAGAACCAATGAAATTCGTAAACTTATATCTGGTAAAATAAAAGCAATTCGTCAATTTATATTTCGTAAAAGAAAAAACAATGCAATTCGTAAATCTCGTGGAAGAAAAAATAATGCAACTTTCAAATCTCGTAAAAGAAAAAACATTGATGAAATTCGTAAACTTATATCTGGTAAAATTAAAGCAATTCGTCAATCTCCTCAGATTGGAAATTCTCAATCTAAAATGGTCCAAAGCCTTGTTCTAAATCGAATTTATGAGACCCTTATTTCAGGTTTCCTTTACGATTCCCCAAACTATGGACAGGGACTGTTAGCGATACTTAAAAGAAAAACACAAAAACTACGAGCTGAAAAAAAATTATATTATAATCCTTTGGAAAAATTGTTTTCTAATCCTGTGAAAAAGGGGTCGGAAAGAATTCATCGGAAACAGTTAAAAAACAAAAGGATAGCTACTAAAAACAAATATTATCGGGGAAAAGATCTTTTTCACCGAGAAATCTTTCACACAGTCCCTCGTTGGATATACAAATTATTCACCGACGTAGAGCAAAATGCGGAAGAACACAGTGACAAGCAGCGGGACGAGTATGAGGTGAAATCAGAAAACTATAAACATGAGCTTTTTTTTGCTCCGAAGGTTCGCAAAGATACTAAAACGGATAGTGGGGAGACTAATACTCAAGACAAGAAGACGGAGACTAATACTCAAGACAAGAAGACGGATATTGAGGAGACTAATACTCAAGACAAGAAGACGGAGACTAATACTCAAGACAAGAAGACGGAGACTAATACTCAAGACAAGAAGACGGATATTGAGGAGACTAATACTCAAGACAAGAAGACGGATATTGAGGAGACTAATACTCAAGATAAGAAGACGTATATTGAGGAGACTAATACTCAAGACAAGAAGACGGATATTGAGGAGACTAATACTCAAGACAAGAAGACGGAGACTAATACTCAAGACAAGAAGACGTATATTGAGGAGACTAATACTCAAGACAAGAAGACGGAGACTAATACTCAAGACAAGAAGACGGAGACTAATACTCAAGACAAGAAGACGGAGACTAATACTCAAGACAAGAAGACGGATATTGAGGAGATTGCTGATACAATGAATACTCGTGACTCTGTGCAAGAGGACCTTTATACCCACCTGTGGCTGCAGAAAGGGTTTCAGCGAGGGGTGATCAAAGGTTCTATGCGCTACCAAAGGCGTAAAACGTTTATTGGAAGAAAGATTGAAAGCCGGCCGCGTTCCCCTCTTTTTTTCCGCTTCGTAAAAAGTAGATGGTCTATTTATTTCGGGTTCATCAACCCCAAGGTCAAGGTCCTTGTTTTGAAAATCAAAAAGTTGATGCATAGGTTGGGGTTTGGAAGCAAAAGAATCAAAAATTTGATGCATGGGTTGGGGTTTGGAAGCAAAAGAATCAAAAATTTGATGCATAGGTTGGGGTTTGGAAGCAAAAGAGGCAAAAAATTGATGCATAGGTTGGGGTTTGTAAGCAAAAGAAGCAAAAAAAGGGGGGGCCTTTTCACTCTTAACGAACGTAACAAAGAACAAACAAAAAAAGAAAGGAAAGCCAGGAAAGCCAGGAAAGCAAGGAAAGCCGGGAAAGCCAGAAAAGAAAAGAAAGAAAGGAAAGCTGGGAAAGAAAGGAAAGCTAGGAAAGCCGGGAAAGCCAGAAAAGCCAGGAAAGAAAGAAAAGCTAGGAAAGCCGGGAAAGCCAGGAAAGAAAGGAAAGAAAGTAAACCAGACGCCATATTCAAAGTTGTGCACGCCCCACGCCCAGAAATAAGTGGCATCGAAAAACATTTGGTACAGTGGGCGGCATCGGAAGAATGGAATGATGTAGTCGAGTGTGCGCCTGCAATAAGAGCTTGTATAGTACTTTGTCACTCAGGTTTTAGAAAATTTATTTCATTGCCTTTATTGATAATAGCTAAAACTATTGGCCGTTTCTTATTATTGCAACAGAACGAGTGGTATGAGGATTGGGCGGAGTGGGAGAAAGAGGATCATGCTATATGCGCCTACGACGGTGGTACTGTATACAACAGAGTGTTTCCGGAGAATTGGGTCGAAGAAGGTCTTCAGATCAAAATTACATCTCCTTTTTATTTGCAACCTTTTCGCACAGAGGATGATAGAAATCTGGAAAATACCGAGACTGTTTTTCTAAGGGCTGTCTGGGGAGTAGCTGACTATCCTATGGGTGACGCCCTGCCCGACCCTTCCTTTGAGACTTTTTGGATGCCCATTTTAAGGCCCATTTTCCAAAAACTAAATGATATACGTGAAATATTATTGAGAAAAAAAAAAATGAAAAAGACCGATTTTTTAGTTATAAGAAAATTGATCAAGAAGTTCAAGAAAACAATCAAACCACCAATTGTTCGAGTTCTAAAAGGCTCAAAAGAAAGCATAAAATGGCTTATCAAAACGGTTCTAGGTCTAAAAAGCCAAATAGAAGAACTTGTCAAAAAAATAAAAAAAACTATAAAAGAAAATAGAATATTGAGAGGAGTATATGAATCGAGTGAAACTAAAAAAGAAAAAGATTCTATAATCAGCAATGAGATAATTGATGAAGATGAATCAGTTAGTCAAATTCCATCTACAGCTTTGACAAATTCAGAAGAATCAGAAGCAAAAATACTAGAAGAAAAACGAAAAAATGTGATTAATAGAATAAGCACAACCAAAAATCAATTAGAAATAATTACAAAAGAAAAAAAAAATGGAGAATCACCAAAAAATATTTGGACAATTCTAAAAAGAAGAAATGTTCGATTAATAAGTAAATTGCATTATTTTCAAAAATTGTTCATTGAAAAAATATACAATATCTACCTAGATATCTTTCTATGGATCATTAATATTTGTAGAATCAATTTCCCCCAAAAAAATTTTGATAAAGACATTTACAATCCTGAAACAAATGAAAAAATAATTGCCTTTAGGAGGGCGTCACCTCCTTTTCTGAAAATTTTTTCTTCCTTACCAGATTTATCTTCCCTGTCACAAGCATATGTATTTTACAAATTATCACAAACCCAAGTTAGTGATAAGTTAAGATCTGTTCTTCAATATCGCGGAACATCTTTTTTTGTTAAGACTGCAATAAAGGATTCTTTTGAAAGACAAGGAATATTTCATTCCGAATTAAAGCATAAGAAACTTCGCAATTTTGGAATGAATCCATGGAAAAACTGGTTAAGAGGTCATTATCAATACAATTTATCTCAGATTAGATGGTCTATATTAATCCCACAAAAATGGCGAAATGCAGTCAACCAACGCCATACGCCTCAAAATAAAGATTTAAATAAAGGAGATTCATATGAAAAAGACGAATTACTTCATTACAAAAAACAAAATGATTCTGAAGTATATTCATTAACAAATCAAAAAAATAAGTTGGAAAAAAACTATAGATATGATCTTTTAGCATATAAATTCATTTGTCCTGAAACTAAGAAGGACTCCTATATTTATAAATTGCCATTACAAGTAAATAAGAAAGAAGAGATCTCTTATAATTACACCACACAGAAAGACAAATTAGTTGATATAAATATACCCGAGGAGATTTTTATCAAACATTATCTAGACAAGAATTATCTCAAGAGCTTTATAAATAGAAAATCTTTAGATTTTGATTGTAAGATTCTCAAATTTGAGGCTGAGGCCTGGATGAAGATCGATCCTAACCATAATACAAATACGACGGTTGGGACTAATAATTCTGAAATAATTGAGAATAGAGGTCTTATTTATATTTTTCCAGAAATCCAAGAGCTCAATCACAAAAAACACAAAAAAAGCTTTTTTGATTGGAAAAAACACAAAAAAAGCTTTTTTGATTGGATGGGAATGAATGAAGAAATCTTCACTAATACTAAAGCCACTGAGAAAGATTGGTTCGTCCGAGAAGTTATGCTACCTCTGGAGACATATAAAATGAACCCGTGGCTTAGACCAATCAAATTACTTCTTTCAAATTTCAACGGAAAAGAAATTGTTAGTGAAGAAGAAGAACTTGTTAGTAAAGCAAAAGGAACTGTTAGGAAAGCAAAAGGAACTGTTAGTAAAGCAAAAGGAACTGTTAGGAAAGAAGAAGAAAATGTTAGGAAAGCAAAAGGAACTGTTAGTAAAGCAAAAGAACTTGTTAGGAAAGCAAACGAAATTGGTAGGGAAGAAAAAGAACTTGTTAGGAAAGGAAAAGAAATTGTTAGGAAAGGAAAAGAAATTGTTAAAGAAAATGTTAGGATAGGAAAAGAAAATGTTAGTCAAGACGAAGAAAATGTTAGTCAAGACGAAGAAAATGTTAGGATAGGAAAAGAAAATGTTAGTCAAGACGAAGAAAATGTTAGTCAAGACGAAGAAAATGTTAGTCAAGACGAAGAAAATGTTAGTCAAGACGAAGAAAATGTTAGTCAAAACTTCGAAGAAGTTATTACAGAACGTTATGAAAAACGGTTCATGAAAAAAGAAAAACAATACCAGAGTTCCCCGGTGACGAAGAGAGTCAATTTCACTGCCCAGCAGCTCCAGTATGCGAATTACGAGATGGACTTTACGAAGTTTTCGGTGATCAAGAGCACTCTCAAGTTCTATTCTCTGTTGAAAAACATGAGAATACCGGAAAAAAAATTCACACTGTTTATACTCTATTGTACACTGGGCAATCTGACGCCGATGAACCTAGTAGCCCCGCCCTCGGACAGTGTGGCTTTGCACAACTGGTGGTCCGACGGGGTAATTAGCTTCAACCCCTACTTCAACCTGTCTATAACAAATCAGGAAGAATTTATTATGTATCAAGCCATAGGTATTTCATTGGTTCATAAGAGTAAGCAACAAACTAATCAAAGATACGGAAACCAAAAATCTGTTGATAAGGATAATTTTGATTTGCTTGTTCCTGAAATGATTTTATCGTCTAGACGTCGTCGAGAATTGAGAATTCTCAATTCTTTCAATTTCCATTTTAGGAATGGTAAGGAGAACAACATAAAAAGCTGGGGTCAATGGAAAAGTAAACACCTTGATAGAGATAAAAATGAATTAATTAAACTAAAGCTTTTTCTTTGGCCTAATTATCGATTAGAAGATTTAGCTTGTATGAATCGCTATTGGTTTGATACCAATAATGGCAGCCGTTTCGGTATGTTAAGGATATATATGTATCCACGATTCAAAATTAG